GCTTTTCTATCAATTTCTAACTCTAATCTTCCCCCCCAATCTGATATTATTGTGCCGGTATAGACTGAAATTCCGTTATGGTCCAACTCTGAACGATAATAGATACCAGGGCTTTGCAATATTTGATTGATTACAATTCTGTATATTCCATTTACTATAGAAGTTCCCAGGGAATTCATTAGAGGAATGTTTCCAATAAAAATAATTTGTTCTTGGATATCCCTACTGTTTTTCCAAATTAATCCCGCAGATATATATAATTCAGAGGAATATGTAAGTGATTCATATACAGCATCTTTTTCTTTTATCGAGGGTTCTACCAATTGATATGTTTCCACAAATAACTGAAATTCAATTTCTTGATCCGTATCTTCAATTTTTGGAAACTTAAAAAGTTCTTCTGTTAAGCCCCGATCAATGAATCTACAAAACCCTTCAAATTGTATTTGATTCAATCCGGGTAGTGTAGACATTCCTTCATTCCCAACCCCAAGCATTTTCAATTTCCCCATTTATTTTATAGAAAATATCCCGTGATTTGCTGTCATTCTTCATTGAATCACATGAATCGATTTAGCAATAATGGAATTTCTGGTCTTTTTACTTTACTGAATCACATGAAATTTTACCTAACGACGTCTATGAAATACCTATTATGAAAACAGTAGATTTTATACTCAAATTGGAATTTGCAACAAAACAAACAAATAGAATATAACTTGTAATATAAATCGAAACAAATTGATAAATTTCACCTAGACTTGGGATATTTTATAGTAGTAGTATAGTATCTTATTACATAATTCTAATTCGATTGATACCCCAAAAAATGAATTCAGGATTTGTTTGGCTCCATGAGATAAAGATATCAAAAATAAAATAATCAGAAAAAATATACAATTTATTTTTTTTTTTTTCGAATTTGAGAATATGATTGCAGTGCATAAAAAGACTTGGATTTATTAAACATGCATAGATCTAACTTCAGCTATAACTATCTCTATATGTCTCTTACTTTATTGCAGTCCTATTTGTTCGGGACAGCACATGTTATGTTGTGTTCATTTATTTTTTCTATTCATTCATTAATCTATTTAATGAAAAATTGGCAAAAAAATGAAAGCACGAGAATTTATCGAAAATTCCCTATAATATAGGTATGTGTAACAACGAAAATGCATGTTCTGGGGTTGACATATATTAACAGTTGCTGTTATAATTGAAATAGAGAGGGATTAAAAAAAAAAAATAATAATAATATTGATTGGTTATGTATCAATTTCTATTTTTTTCTCATTAATAAAGAATAGATTAAGATTCAAGAATTATTCAGGAATTTGTAGTTAACGGTTGCTATTTGTGCTGAAATTTTGACTTTTCTTTTGTGACTGAAAGGTATAGGTATACATTTGTTTTCAATAGAAAAGGGGATTAAAGAAAACGGAATTTAAGATACAAAGACATCAAAAAAAAAGAATTTTAGAAACCCTTTTTTGTTTTTTTGAGAGGAGGAGGGGTATTCGGATCTATTTTTTTGTATTATTTTGGCGATATGGCCGAGTGGTAAGGCGGGGGACTGCAAATCCTTTTTCCCCAGTTCAAATCCGGGTGTCGCCTGATCGATAAGAGAATTCAAATAGTTTATTTCGTTTTGTTGATATAGAAAACTTTTTCTTTTTTTCCAGCGCAAGCTAGTGTAGGAATAAGGGACTAGTTTGATGCTAAATTCTAAGCATCGGGAAGTTTGTTCTCTAAAATGTTGTAAATATTTTCGTCTCAGATTCAACGAAAAATTCATTAGAGGGATGAAAAGGAATAGATCAATCTTGAAATGATAGGGATTTTATTTCACTACTATATGTAGTGTCCATCTACTTTTTGGGGGTCTTTAATTAGATTGGATAGGGATAGGTCGGATGGGGAATATAAGTCCATTTTAAGTTAGGGAAGGTGTTGAAGAAAAACCTTGTATACAAACTTATGGTAAAGTATATGAACGCTTCTTCATTTATTCCATATTAGTTAGATTAATGATTAGTTAGATTAATGAAATTGAATATCTAATTCGATTTTTTTTATTATTTTTTATTATTATAATATTGAATTTCTTTTTTTATTATATTAATAAAAAAATCCAATTCAAAAAGAATCCATTTTTTTCTAATCTCTAGTAAAAGAATTTTAGAGGATGTTTTCCAATTGTTTTAGAGAACGAATCGGGAGACAATCAAATGGAAATAAGAGATGCAAATAAGAGTCTGAGTATGCAAAGAAATCTATCTTGATTCTATTCTATATTTTTTATCTTTGACTTAATGAAATGGGGGGTAAAATAAAACATAGGTCTTTTTATTCGTACCTAATTAGTACGATACATTTCCTTACTACTCCCAAGGATATTTTTTATTTATGTTTTTTATTTATGCTTAATTTAATATTTTTCAATTCTACTAGAAATCAGGTAAGAACTTGTTAGATGTTCTAATTGGATGTTTCGTCAATGCTGTTATGACGGAATCTTTTTTTGACTCTGTACCAGCGATTCCACTATTATTATAAGATATTATAAAATTTTTAGTGAAAAATAAAAACGAAAATAATACAAGAAAAATTAGTAAACAATAATAAAAAAATTTCTTCATATTGATAGAGATAGGAGACAAAATTTACATGGATATAGTAAGTCTTGCTTGGGCTGGTTTAATGGTAGTTTTTACATTTTCCCTTTCCCTTGTAGTATGGGGAAGAAGTGGACTCTAAGAGGACTACTAATTGAGTTAAGGGATCAAAATGTCTCAATTATTTTATAGCTAAGTTCTTCCATTTTTTAACTATTGAATTTTGTTATTTTATTAATATAACTAAATACTAATTAATGAAATGCAATTCGATACTTCATTTCGAAACTCTATTGTATTCCAGTGGTGGAATATAATATTGAAAAAAAAAAAAATACTCTTTAAATCAAACAAATATTTGAATTGTTCCCATCTTATTGTCCCGGGAATACAGATAATTGGAAACGGATTACTTTACTACTCCAAACTTAATTCTTTTTAAGATTTATATTTCGATGAACTGGTTACCACCAATCTTTTCTAAATATGAAAAACTTTTTCATCGAATCCCCCGATCAGTTGTCAATTATTTAATCAATTCATTTTTTTGGAATACTAAAAATAAAAAGATTATTATTTTTTTTTTTATCGGGATTATGAAAAGAATGTGAAATCTAAAAATTCAAATAATAAGAATAAAAATGTATTTTTGATTATTTCAGATTGATTGGAACCAATACAAATATAATAGATTAGATCAAACAAAGAAAAAATGTGGACACTATGGAATTGACATTCCATAGATATCTATAGATATACCCATATGAAAAGAAATATTTAAATTGGTCCATCCATATTATATTAAACTTCTTTTTTTTTTAAGTAAAACATTCCATTTTTACCATACCATAATGATAGTATAGTAGAAAGAAATAGATTTGATTTCTTTCTACTATACTATATGGATTTCATAGAATTCTGCTGATTCTAGTCTGATTATTTTATTTAAAAGAAAGACCCGAAATGGAAATCCTTTTTTCTTTATTCAATCATTGTCATCGCATTGATAAGAAATCAGAAGTCATGACTAATTAAAATTAGTCACTTTGACTTACCGTTTTTACGTAAATTATAAGTAAAAAGGCAGTAGGAACTAGAATGAAGAGTGCAGTAGCTATAAATGCGAGAATATTTACTTCCATAATCTCTATGTTTTCTTTCTCTTTTATTTCTAATAAATACTTCGGGATTTAATCCCATAGAAATGAAAAATCTTTCGTCAGTAAATTCAGTGGTATAAATTTAATCTCGATGATATAAAATCGGATCAATATCACGAATAACAATATCTGAGCTATCAAATCAATTCATCGTCGAGAATTAAATAGTATAACATAGAAAGATCTTTTATCCATACCAAAAAAAAATTACTTTCTGATACAATGAAAAATTCCTTTTTCTTTCTTCGTCCGAACCTTTACCTTAAACTAAAAAAGAAAAAAGGAATCCCTGTTAGAAATGAGATTTTTTTTCTTTTTTATTCCCTTTCACATACGAAATCTATTGATATTTTTTGGATTTGTATCCATCGGGACTGACGGGACTCGAACCCGCAGCTTCCGCCTTGACAGGGCGGTGCTCTGACCAATTGAACTACAATCCCAGGGAACAAAGTTGTATAGCATACATATTCTTACTATTTCATTCAAACCCTTTGTTTTTCTATTTTAGATTCGAACCCCTGTACTGTAACTGAAAGAGGCAGACTTATATATTGATATTTTTATGGGTCTGCACTTTAGCGAGATCGACATGGATTATTCGCAATTCGTTCCTTATTGCTAACTTGATTGAAAAATCAATGAATCAAGGAAACAAAAAAGACTCTTTTTTTTACTTTAATCCTTTCCTAAGACTTTATATTTTAAAATTCCGATAGGAATTTTTCAAAATTCGAATTTGTGGAAAAAATAAATAGCACTCGAGATTTTATTCTTCTGTATGGGAGGCCATTGGTGATTTTCAGAGAACACCAAATGGGTTATATCATTGCATGGTGGATCAGTCAATTTTTGGGCCGAGCTGGATTTGAACCAGCGTAGACATATTGCCAACGAATTTACAGTCCGTCCCCATTAACCGCTCGGGCATCGACCCAGGAAGAATCAATTTTAGTCTTTATTGATAATCCCTGATCAATTTCCTTTTGTAGTACCCTACCCCCAGGGGAAGTCGAATCCCCGTTGCCTCCTTGAAAGAGAGATGTCCTAAACCACTAGACGATGGGGGCATACTTGCCCGACCTCCATTCTACTATGTTCATACATAGTATGAACAGTTTTTTGAAATTGTCAATATAATGGAATGATATGATTCGATCAGAAGGATCTTTCAGAATTCCTTAAAATTTAGATTTCGAAATTGTTCATTCCAATCACCAATCTATAAAACTATAAAAAAATAATAATCTATCTTAAAAAAATAATGTGAAAGAAAACAATAGAAAGAGAGAATCCTTTCAGGGAATGATTGATTTTCTGGAACAGGCGCGGCATTAACACCTCATTTCTTTCACTTTCATTCAGTGTTAAGAAGATTGAATTAGTGGGTAGATGTATCAATGAAATGAATTTTGTGTTATGATGAAGATGATTTCAATTGGAATCGGTTTTGAAAAAATCCATTCCATTGATATTTTTCAAATCCAATATCAAAAAATCCTTTTTTTAACTATACTTACTAGGTAAATCCAATTTATTGTTCGTTAAAAAGTTGCTATGTAAAAAAAATAGATCTATTCTATATATAGAATTTATATATAATTTGAGTATATGCAGTAACAAATAGATGTACTAAACTCATATCCATATTGGATGGTTCCTTATTCGGGAATTGACTCAAATGGAGCCCCTTTAACTCAGTGGTAGAGTAACGCCATGGTAAGGCGTAAGTCATCGGTTCAAATCTGATAAGGGGCTTTTTTGTCAAAAAATGACAACAGTAGTATTCCGATTTGAAGGAAGAATAGAGATATTCTTGATATTTGTAAGAAGTTTCTCTTTGTAAAAAAAAAACTAAGGAATAGTTGAATTTCATTAAAAAATCGAGTTTTTATTCTATTAAATTATTGTTATCATTCGAATGAATTCGAATAGAGTAAACTCATTCTAGTTAGAAAGTGAAAGAGTATTCTTTTCTATATATATTAGACTGTGATATTTCCTTTAATTATAAGATATTCCTATCCTATTTTCTATTATTCCAATCAAAAAAAGGGAAAGATTCTAAAAAAAAGTAAGTGGACCTAACCTATTGAATCATAACTATATCCACTATTCTGATATTCAAATTGGATAGAAATGAAATTCGAACGGTGGATCTTTTTTGTTTTTAATATCTCTTTAGTTCGGACTCCGCAAGAATCTGTCAATATTTCGGATTAAATCTTATTGTTCCTAGGAATAAATTGATACTCCTCTTCTCCACGCAGAAGGGTTTATTCTATTCTAAGTTCCAACATATAAGTCATTTTACTTTAAAAATATCTTTATTTCCGAATACAAGAAAAGATCAAATTACATTTCGATTATTTCCTTAAGATATAAGATATCTATAAAAAAAAATAGAAAAATCCATCAAATCATGACTTCGAGTATCAAATATTTAATTTTCATATCTATGCATACTAAATTTTAAAAGCAATTAATGGACGAAACTTTCACTTAGAATCTATTATTTTTAATAAAACTCCATACAATATTAAAAAATCTGATAGATAGATAAAATAGATAGATAAAAAAATATTCGAATTTCTTACCTCGATCTGCAAAAAAGGTATACTTTGTAATTTTTTTAATCTGAACGAAAGAAAAATACAACTAAAGAGGACAATAAAAGAAATTAAAGTAAAATAGAAAGTAAAAATAGGATTCTATAGTAGTTTCCTAGACATACAAATTAGAAGAATAGATAAAACTTTTTTTTATTTCACGAACAAGATTCAAGAATAATATTATTTAATATTATTTGATAAAAGGAGAGTAGTCTGTCTGGGGATCTGCTGGTAACAAAAGTGATAAAAGCGATCATTTCATTTGTTTCTGGAATAGTTTTTTAAAAAATTTATTTATCGGATTTACGAGTCATAAGACAATTCCCGCGTCATGACTTCATGACTTAGGGAATTTTTTAGAATAGAAAGGAATAACCCAATTAAGTTAATGGATTTGACCTAGATTCAATATCAATCGACAAAAAAAGTATTTTTCTATTCGAAACCCAGTAGAAAAGAAGGGACAGTCTTCGAGAAATCATATCATATATAAAATGAAAAAATCCTCGAAGGTTCCATCCCTGAAAATGCTAGGGGGTGTTCGGAAATGGTTGAAGTAGTTGAATAGGAGGATCACTATGACTATAGCTCTTGGTAAATTTACCAAAGATGAAAATGATTTATTTGATATTATGGATGACTGGTTACGAAGGGACCGTTTTGTTTTTGTGGGTTGGTCCGGTCTATTGCTCTTTCCTTGCGCCTATTTTGCCGTGGGGGGTTGGTTCACAGGTACCACCTTTGTAACTTCATGGTATACTCATGGATTGGCAAGTTCCTATTTGGAAGGTTGTAACTTCTTAACTGCGGCAGTCTCTACTCCTGCTAATAGTTTAGCACACTCTTTGTTGTTACTATGGGGTCCTGAAGCACAGGGAGATTTTACCCGTTGGTGTCAATTGGGTGGTCTGTGGACTTTTGTTGCTCTCCATGGTGCTTTCGGATTAATAGGTTTTATGTTACGTCAATTTGAACTTGCTCGATCTGTTCAATTGCGCCCTTATAATGCAATCGCATTCTCCGGTCCAATTGCTGTTTTTGTTTCTGTATTCCTGATTTATCCACTGGGTCAGTCTGGTTGGTTCTTTGCGCCTAGTTTTGGTGTAGCAG